TCAGGATGTAGTTTAATAAGAATATCGGTTTTGGAGGCCGAAGATCGAGGTTAAAGTCCTCTCATTTTGAGGTTAACTTTTACTTGGGCTTGCACCAAGAGATGCTGGCGCCTAAGGCCAGGGGAAGACTTTTTTCCTTTAAAAGCATTAGATTAACTAAAAAAGAAAAATATGGCGAAAAAGATTGAAGCAATGAGTGCAATTAAATAAGCTTTAATTATACCTGATTGAGTTGATTGAGTCCATCGCAGGGGAGGTTTTTGGGGGCGTAGCGCGGAAGTGGTAGATTTTTTTAATAAGTATGCTTCAATTAAAGAATAAATTTGTCCGGCTTTATTAAGTCATTTTTGGGTAAAGAAACGGTGTATTAACCCGCTGTATAATGAGGGGGCGAAATAGGTAATTGATGATTTATAAGGAAGGTCTTTTCAATGTGCTTTTGCCAAGTCAGTAGCAATAATAAATGCAAGAATAGTTGTGCTAAAGGCTACTAATTTTATTGTAAGGGGTATAGTGTGTGTAACGGGGTTGTCTGGGATTAATAAATTAAAAGTAAGGAAGCCAGCAATTACACTTCCGTAGGCCAGACGAATAATTGGTTTTACAGCCATTAGTGCAGTCTGCTCTGTTGCGTTAATTGTTGGGTTTATAGTTCGAATGTGGTGAAGTGAAATAGAATTAATTAATCGAACAGTATAGACTGCAGTAAATGTAGTTGCTACGAGTGTGCATGCAAGGGCAATTGAATTTAAATATGAAATGTTAGCTGATTCAATAATAGCGTCTTTGGAGTAGAAGGCTGAGAGAAATGGGGTACCTATAAGAGCGAATGACCCGATAGAAAAACAAGTTGTTGTAACTGGAAAGAAACGTTGTAAACCCCCTATTTTGCGAATATCTTGTTCATTATTAAGAACATGAATAAATAGGCCTGCACATAAAAAAAGTATGGCTTTAAAGAAGGCATGTGAGCAGATGTGGAAGAAGGCAAAGTGGGGTTGACCAATTCCGATAGCTACCATTATTAAGCCTAGTTGACTTGATGTAGAATAAGCAATAATTTTTTTAATATCATTTTGTTTTAGAGCTGAGGTTGAGGTGTAGAGGGTTGATAGTGCTCCGAGGCAGAGGCAGGTGGTTATAGCTGTTTGATTTTGTGAGAGGAGAGGAAAGATTCGGATTAATAAAAAAATACCAGCAACTACTATAGTGCTAGAGTGAAGTAGGGCTGATACAGGTGTGGGGCCTTCTATTGCTGCGGCAAGTCAAGGGTGAAGCCCAAATTGGGCAGATTTGCTAGCTGCAGCAGAGATAAGAGCAATAAGAATAAGTGTTGGGAAATGGGGAAGAGTATTTATATAGTCTAAGTTAATTGAACCAAAATTTTTAAAGATTCAGCAGAAGGCCATAAGAAATCCTATGTCTCCTGTTCGGTTATAAATTATTGCTTGAATAGCAGCTTCAGCAGCATTGTTTCGTGAGTGATATCAGCCGATTAAAAGATAAGATATGATTCCTACCCCTTCTCACCCAATAAATAGTGTTAGTATATTATCAGCTGAAACAAGAATAATTATAGCTATAAGAAAAATAAGGAGGTATTTTATAAAGATATTTAGGTTAGGGTCTTCTTTTATATACCAGGTAGAGAACTCTAGAATACTTCAGGATACAAAAAGGGCTACTGTAATGAAAATTGATGCGTAAAAATCAAATTGAGTTGAAAGGGGGAGTCATGAGGCGTTTTGGGTAAGTCATGGCAAATAAATATAAATTACTCATAAGTTATTTAGATAATTTAAAATAAGAATTGTAAGTGAGAGGAAGAATGTTAATATTACTATAATTTTGGTAATAGATAAAAATATTTTATGTTTTAAGCACAGTAAGGGGATAATTATGAGGAGAAGCAAAATCATTTGGTGGGCCATAAGATTATAGGTAAAGTTACATAAACATATATTGTGTTTGATTAAACACCTATGTAGTATAATAGAATAAATGGTTAATAATTTATAAGGCTATACTATAATAATGTCAGTAGCTTATATAAATCAGATTATGTATCTGATAATAATGCAGTTAAATAATTGTATTATCTAGTGGTTGTACTAATTTAATAATTGGTATTAATCTAAGTCATATCTGATGTTATATTGTCAGTGACTCATATAGACCAGACGTTAATCTATGATTAATATATCCACTTATATAAGTAGATATACAATCTAGATGTTTAAGTTATATCACTTATATAAGTAGATATACAATCTAGATGTTTAAGTATATCTGATGCAGTATAGTCTTATGGTTATACTATCAGTGACATATAATCTAGATGTTTAAGTATATCTGATGCAGTATAGTCTTATGGTTATACTATCAGTGACATATAATCTAGATGTTTAAGTATATCTGATGCAGTATAGTCTTATGGCCATACTATCAGTGACATATAAGCTAGATTATATAGATCTATGATGATATCTAATGATTAATATAATAATTAATATATGATTATATAATTATAATATTTTACTACTAGTAGTGTAATGTTTAGTTATAAAGTAATTAATACATTATTTTATTATATGGTAAATGTATGTAAGGCAAAATAGTTGGGTAAAGGTATAACTATTTTGTGAACCCCTCATAAATACTTTGTAGTCCTTAGCCCCGGGGGGGGTGTTAAGGGTTGCTGCAGAGGTTTTTTTATGGGGGGGGAAAGGGGGGGGTAGGCAAAAAAAAAATCTTAAAAGAGGAGGGGGGAAAAATAAATATATGTAAATTATAGGCCAAATAAAGATTTTATGTACCTCTAGCATTGATATATGCTCGAAAAGACCACAGTTATGGGGAACATCAATTATAGCTGTGTCGGACCACCCGAATAATTAAGGGTTATCTCAGGTGTGGCGTGAACACTCCTGAGTAAGTTTCTTGTTAGTGATTTTTGTTTATGCGACTCAGAGTGGAATCCACACCATTAAGGTGAGGAGAACACAACCACTAAAAAATAATTTCAGACCTTGACTTAATTAATAGCCTGAGCCTATGTTAAGGTCCTTAGTTCTTGAGATATGCTTTCTGAACTTCACTGAAGTTTGATTTACAATTTGGGTCCTTAAATTTAGATCCTTCAGATGGTCTAAATAATTTAAGGCTCAACTTCTATTATAGCCCGGTTGGAGGTCACTAACGACTTGTCTGGGTGCAATTGTAGAGCTGACAAATATTAGTTATGATGAGTAGACGAAAGGCTAAATTTACAGGACATTGTTAGGGAATATTCATGCTATAAATAATAGGGGATAAGTTTTCATTGAGGAAAATTTATTTTCCCTTACATTTAGTAATAGGTTTAATTAGTTTTCCATGGTATTGGAATTTTCAATTCTGTTATTAGAAATATTCAAGCTCTTTTAAAATTAAGGCTTTAGTTAAATATTATGAATGATACATTCAGGTAATTGTTAAATCAGTTATGTTAGTCTTAATATGTGGAATAAACTTTTTAAATTATAATCATAACATAAACTTTGATTATTATGGTATGAGGTTAAAACAATTGGATTAAAATTGGATAAGATATGAGTATACGCAAGCAAATGAAGGTTCTATCAAGTTGACATAATATGGACAGTTACCATTCATATATTAAAGGAAAATAGGTCAAGAGGTCCGATTAACAACAATGAGTCTTAATTTATTTTACTTTGGCATATGGAGTATACAATAAATATTTGAAGTAAATTTATTAACCGAAGAATAACTAAATAAACATGTTTATTACTCGGTACATACATTTTCTTTATCTTAAAAGTGTAATGTTAATCTTAGTCAACATTATTTTATATAAATGGTAGTAAGCAAATTATATGGTAATACATGTGTATGTTGATTTTACATACATGTACTAATACATGTATGTTGATTTTACATACATGTACTAATACATGTATGTTGATTTTACATACATGTACTAATACATGTATGTTGATTTTACATACATGTACTAATACATGTATGTTGATTTTACATACATGTACTAATACATGTATGTTGATTTTACATATTTAAGCCCTGAGTGGGGGATTAGTCTACAGTCTTTGGCTTACAAGGTCAATGCTTTAATTAAGCTATCAGGGCGTGTTAAGTGGTCGTTATAGATGTTGAGGTTGTACAATTATATCAAAAAAGCATATGCTTTAGTTTGTATAGGTAGTGATAATTTATGGGTGTACATATGTATGTTGAATTGCATATGTTAGTGCACATGAGTGTTGTATGTTATTGATTATGTAAACATTAAATATTAGTGCATGCTTGAGGAATAGTTGTTTAGGAAAATATATGAGTATATTTATGTTTTTCACTGAAGAAGCTTATTTTCTAGGGTTTCGAGGAGGGGAAATAGGAAGATAAAAATAAAAAAGTAAAGTCAGGAGGCAATTTGACCAATATTAATGTATGGGTCTTCGACAGGTTGTCCTCCGATTCATGTAAGAATTATTGTGTTAGCAATTAGGGCTCAGAATAGTCCTTTAGAGAGTGGGCGATAGATTAGATTTCGTTGTTTGGATACATGAATAAGGGGTATTAGAAATAATACAATAATGGAGAGGAGAAGGGCTAAGACTCCGCCCAATTTATTAGGAATAGAGCGGAGGATTGCATAGGCAAAAAGGAAGTATCATTCAGGTTTGATGTGGGGGGGTGTAACAAGAGGGTTAGCTGGGGTAAAGTTGTCTGGGTCTCCTAAGAGGTTTGGGGCAAAAGCAGATAAGGTAGCTAGAGAGCCTAATATAATTGAAAAGCCTAGCAGATCTTTAAAAGAGAAGTAGGGATGAAATGAAATTTTGTCCAGATTAGAGTCTAATCCTGTTGGGTTTGAGGAGCCTGTTTGATGAAGGAAGAGGAGGTGAATTATGCTTGTTCCGGCAATGGCGAATGGAAGAATGAAGTGGAAGGTAAAAAATCGGATTAGTGTTGCGTTGTCTACTGAAAAGCCACCTCAAATTCATTGAACAAGGGTATTGCCAATATAGGGGGCTGCTGATATGAGATTTGTAATAACTGTAGCGCCTCAGAATGATATTTGTCCTCATGGAAGAACATAACCCACAAAAGCTGTAGCTATTACTAAAAATAAGAGTATGACGCCAACATTTCATGTTTCTTTCAAATTATATGAACCGTAGTAAAGGCCTCGGCCAATATGAAAGTAGATGCAGATAAAGAAGAATGATGCTCCATTAGCATGTAGGTTACGCAGAAGTCAGCCGTAGTTTACATCTCGTGAAATGTGAAGTACAGATGAAAATGCTAGGGAGGTGTCTGCTGTATAATGTATAGCTAGAAATAGTCCTGTTATAATTTGAGTGATGAGACAGATTCCAAGGAGAGAGCCGAAATTTCATCAGGAGGAAAGATTTGTTGGGGTAGGGAGATCAATAAAAGTGGTATTAATAATTTTAAGTATTGGGTGAGATTTACGTATTGCGGGGGTCATAAATGTTTCTATAGTTAAAGATAGCGGTAGTTTTTCAGGCTATAGGTCTAGGTTAAAGTCCTGGTAGAAATAATGATTTCAGAGGTGTGTTTATTATTAGGTTTTTTAGCTGTAGCTTCTAATCCTTCTCCATTTTATGCTGCTTTAGGTTTAGTGTGGGCAGCTGGTGCTAGTTGTTTTGTTTTAATAAAAGGAAATTTAGGTTTTCTACCACTAGTTCTTTTTCTTATTTATTTAGGGGGAATAATAGTAGTATTTGCTTATTGTTCAGCTTTAGCAGCTGAGCCTCACCCTGAGGCGTGAGGGGGGCATGTGGTATTATGTTTTTTAATAGTTTACTGTGTAGTAATATTAATAGGAGTTGCGTTTTGAGGAGCATTTTGGTATGATTTGGGGCTTGTTATTATAAGTGAACCATTATTAGCGGAGTGGTGAGGAGTTTCTGAATTAATGGGTGATGGGGGTTGAGTACTATTCTTTTGTGGGTGAGGTCTACTAATAACATTATTTATTGTATTAGAGGTTGTTCGTGGGCGTGGTAGTGGGGCTTTGCGGGCTGTTAGAAGTTGAGTAAGCTGAGGAATTGAACCCCAGGGGTGAGAAATTAGCAGTACTCATTACTCCAGTCTTAGTCGGTGGATAGAAGAATTTTAATCCTCATTATTAGAGCCACAGCCTAACGTTTTTGTTAAACTATATCTACAGAACAGAATAAGATTAGGCTTGGCTATAAGTAAGATGGCCGGTATAATATGTAAGTAAAGAAGAATATGTTCTCGAATACTAAAGGGGTAGAGGGTTTTAATATGATTAGGTAGTGGTCCGCGTTGAGTGGCTCATAATACATAAAGGGTATATGTTGTAGTAAAAATAAGATTTAATACTACAATTAAAAAGGCAATTGGGGATCAGTTGAATAGGGATAATATAATGAGAAATTCTCCAACGAAACTAATTGTTGGGGGTAGAGCAATATTATATAAGGCTGCAATTAGCCATCACGCTCAAGCTAGTGGAAAAATTAAGATTGTTCCGCGTATAACAATTATTGTTCGAGTATTAGTTCGTTCATATGATGTGTTGGCTAAGCAGAATAAAGCTGAAGATGTAAGGCCGTGGGCAATTATTATAATTATAGCGCCTGAGTAGCTTCATGGTGTAGAGATTAGTGCTGCAGTTACTACTAAATTTATATGGCTAACTGAAGATATGGCAATAAGGGATTTTAAATCTGTTTGACGTAGACATAGAAGAGCAGTTATTAAGATCCCTATTATAGCAATAAATAAAGTAGGTAAAGTAAAGTTTAAAGTAGAGTCTTGGATTAAAATAGATATTCGTAAAATTCCATAACCACCTAATTTTAGTAATGTACCAGCTAAGACTATAGAACCGGCAATAGGGGCTTCTACATGGGCTTTGGGAAGTCAGAGGTGGAGACAATATATAGGTAATTTAACTAAGAATGCTGCGTTATAAATGACTCAAAATAATCCAGGGAAGTTAGTATTATTTTGTAAAATAGGTAGTGTTTGTATAAAAGTTAGAGTGAGAGAGCCATATAATGAATAAAGTTTAACAAGTCAAATCATTAAAGGGACCGCCCCTAATATTGTGTAAAATGCTAAATATATGCCTGCTTCAAGTCGTCGTTCTTGAGCACCTCAGCGGGTAATAATAATTATGGTTGGAATAAGGGAAGCCTCAAAAAAGATAAAGAATAATATTAAGTCTGATGCGGAGAAAGCTAGAAGTGTTATAAGTTGAAGGAAGGTGCTATTAGCAATGTAAGTTCGTTGTCGGGTGATTGGCTCTTTGCTTAGTTTGCTTTGGCTTGCTAGTATTGTTAGGGGAAATAGTCAGCAGGTTAAAATAGCTAGGGGGCCAGAGATGTTATCAATTAGAAAAAAAGAGTTTAAGAAGTAAAAATTTTGATTAAGAAATCAAATTAATGATATAAAAGCAATTAAGAAGCTTTGTGCAGTTGTAATAGTTCATAGGCGTTTTGATGGAGTAAAGATGGTCGTAAAAAAGATAGAGGTTCAGGCAGAAAAAATAATTAGCATCGAAGAAGATTAAGTGTTGTTAAGTTATCATTGCCGTGGGAGCGGGCAGTGGCAACTATGAGTGAAAGGCCTAGGCCTGCTTCACAGGCTGATATGGAAAGTAAGACAAGAGGGAGAGAAAGTGGTATTGAGGTTATTTGATTAGGTCATAAACTTAGGGTAATAAAAATAGTTAGTATTATGCTTTCTAAACATAAAAGGGCTGATAAAAGGTGTTTTTGGTGAAAAGCAAAACCTATAAGAGCAATTAAGAATAATGAAGTTAATAAAAAAGTCATAGAGGGGCTATGGGTTTTAACCATAATCAGTTGAGTCGAAATCAGCTATCTTTTTAGACTAGCACCTCATTCTGCTCATTCTAGACCTGCTTGTGATCATTCATAAATAAATCCTGTGGTTAATAAGATAAGAATAAGTAAACCTCAGCCAACAGCTGCTGTTGGGGCGGGAAGTTGAACTGCTCAGATTAGGGGAAGAAGGAGGGCAATTTCTAAGTCAAAGAGAAGAAATAAGATTGCTACAAGAAAAAAGCGTAGTGAATAGGGTAATCGGGCAGACCCAAGAGGATCAAATCCGCATTCATAAGGTGAAAGTTTTTCTGTATTTGGTATATTTGAGGTTAATCAGAAACCTAGTAAAGCTAAAATAACTGACAAAGTTAATGCGATTGTTACGTAAATAAGCATTATTTTCTCTCGGATTTAAACCGGGCCCTGGTGATTGGAAGTCACGTGTACTGGTGTACTAAGAAAATAGGAGCCTCATCAGTAAATGGAAACATAAAGAAAAAGTCATACAACATCAACAAAATGTCAGTATCATGCGGCAGCTTCAAACCCAAAGTGATGTTGAGTGGTGAGGTGAAAAAATATGTGCCGTAGCAGACAGGTAACAAGAAATAATGTTCCAATAATTACGTGTAACCCATGGAATCCGGTTGCGACAAAGAATGTTGTACCATAAATTCCGTCTGCTAGGGAAAAGGGAGTTTCATAATATTCTATGGCTTGAAGGGCTGTAAAGTAAAGGCCAAGTACAATTGTGAAAAAAAGAGCTTGAATTACATCTTTTCGGTTTGCGTCCATAATAGAATGATGCGCTCATGTAACTGAAACCCCAGAGGCTAGAAGTACTGCGGTATTAAGTAGGGGCACTTCAAATGGGTTTAATGATATGATGCCTGTAGGTGGTCAACATTCTCCTGTATCAAGGGTCGGTGCAAGGCTAGCGTTATAAAATGCCCAGAAAAAACCTAAGAAAAAAAAGACTTCGGAAGAAATAAAGAGGACTATACCGTATCGTAACCCTTTTTGGACGGGTAGGGTGTGGTGACCTTGAAATGTTCCTTCCCGAGTAATATCTCGTCATCATTGGTATATTGTTAAGAACATTAATGAAAAGCCAAGTAAGAGTATGATTGTTGAATTAAAGTGAAATCATAGAGCTAAGCCGGAGGTTAAAAGGAAGGCGGCTGTGGCTCCTGTTAGAGGTCATGGGCTAGGATTTACTATGTGAAAAGCATGAGCTTGGTGGGCCATAAGTGTTTTCTTGTAGATAAAGGCTGAGGAGAAGAACAAAGACGTAGGCTTGAATTATGGCAACTGCAATTTCTAGTGCTGTAAGAAGGATAAGCATAATGAAAGTCAATAAAGATACAAAAACTGAAGTTATAAATATTACTGTTGTAGATGAAGAAACAAGTTGAATTAGTAAGTGGCCAGCGGTTAAGTTTGCTGTTAGTCGAACGCCTAGGGCAATAGGGCGGATAAAGAGACTAATAGTTTCAATAATAACAAGAATTGGAATTAGTGGCATAGGAGTCCCTTCTGGAAGAAAATGAGCTAGTGCGGAAGATAGTTGATTTCGTAAGCCTACAATTACGGTTGTTAATCATAGAGGAATGGCTAAGCCAAGATTTATAGACAGTTGAGTTGTAGGAGTAAATGTATATGGAAGTAAGCCTAGGAGATTTATGTTCAATAAGAAAACTATTAGAATAGAAAACATAAGTGCTCATTTGTGGGCAGGTTTATTTAAAGGTAATAAAATGTGTTTTGAGAATGACTTTAAAAATATAGATTGGGAAGAAATTAAGCGATTAGGTAAACATCGGGTTGATGGGGTGGGAAATAGAAGTCAAGGGGTGACCATAGCAATAAAAATTAGGGGAATACCCAGGAGTGTTGGTGAAGCAAATTGGCTAAAGAGGTTTATTGTCATGGTCAAAGTCATTGGTTAAAAGAAGTTTTAGAATGTTTTAAATTTGGGGTGTTTATAAAGGTGTGACTAAGAATTTTAAATGGAACTAGTAAAATAATTGTTCATAAAACTATAATAATAAAAAATCACGGGTCTGGAAGTAGTTGAGGCATTCACTAAGGGTGGTTTGAATCACCATCTTCAGCTTAAAAGGCTGCTGCTTGCATTTAGCTTCTTAGAGTATAAATTTGAAGTTGCTAGGTCTTTGTGTTACCTTGAAGCCATAGAAGAAAGTTTTGAACGGGTAGAGTTTCTATAACAATTGGTATAAAGCTATGGTTTGCGCCACAGATTTCTGAGCACTGTCCATAAAAAATACCAGTACGAGATACGAGAAAAGATGATTGGCTAAGTCGTCCTGGAATTGCATCGGTTTTTAAGCCTAATGAGGGAATTGCCCAGGAGTGAAGAACATCTTCTGCTGTAATTATAGTGCGGGTTGTTGTGCCAAAAGGAATTACTATTCGGTTGTCTACTTCTAAGAGACGGTAGAGACCAAGGTCTAAACTTTCAGTTGGTACTATGTAAGAATCAAAATTTATGTTTTCAAAGTCTGAATATTCATAGCTTCAATATCATTGATGTCCGATAGTTTTAATTGTAATGTCTGGGTCATTAATTTCGTCTATTAAATAAAGAATACGTAGAGATGGTAGTGCAATAATAATAAGAATAACTGTTGGTAGAATGGTTCATACTATCTCAATTTCTTGAGCGTCTGTTGTGTTAGTGTTTGATAGTATAGTGGTTATTAGTGATATAATAATATATATTACTAATGTGCTAATTAAAAAGACTGCTATTAATGTATGATCATGAAAATGAAGGAGTTCTTCTATTATTGGGGAGGCTGCATCTTGTATTCCAAGCTGGATGGGTTGAGACATAGAGGAATGCAAGGGTGCAACTTGCAATTTTACTTTGACAAAGTAATATTATTTCTTTAATTAAGACCCCATGGCAAGAAAGTGACAGAGAGGTTATGTGCCTGGCTTGAAACCAGATTATGGGGGTTCAATTCCCCCCTTTCTCGTGTGGGTTTTACTGAAAAAGTTGGTTCTTCAAATGTATGGTAATTAGGTGGGAATCCTATGGATCATTCAAGGTTTGTGGTAGTTAATTCTGTGTTAGAAAAAAGTCGTTTTGATATAAAAGCTTCTCAAATGATAAATATTATTATGATTACTGCGACAAGAGAAATTAAGGATCCAATAGAGGATATAGTATTTCATAGGGCATAGGCATCTGGATAATCTGAATAACGGCGTGGCATACCGGCTAGGCCTAAAAAGTGTTGAGGGAAAAATGTGAGATTAACGCCGATAAATATTACAAAAAAATGAATTTTAGTTCATGTTTTATGAAGGGTAAAACCGGTGAATAATGGAAATCAGTGAACAAGTCCTGCTATAATTGCAAATACTGCGCCTATTGAAAGAACATAATGAAAGTGTGCTACAACATAATATGTGTCATGCAATACAATATCAATAGATGAATTGGCTAAAACAACTCCGGTTAAGCCTCCAACTGTGAAGAGAAAAATGAAGCCAAGAGCTCAAAGTATAGGGGCTTCTCATTTAATGGTGCCTCCATATATAGTGGCAAGTCAGCTAAATACTTTTACTCCTGTAGGAATAGCAATAATTATTGTGGCTGATGTAAAGTATGCTCGAGTATCTACGTTTAAGTCTGTTGTAAATATATGGTGGGCTCATACAATGAAGCCGAGGAGCCCAATAGATAATATAGCTCAGACTATTCCTATATAACCAAAGGGTTCTTTTTTATTAGAGTAATAGGCTACTACGTGTGAAATAACTCCAAAGCCGGGAAGAATAAGAATATAAACCTCAGGGTGACCAAAAAATCAAAATAGATGTTGATACAAAACAGGGTCCCCGCCCCCGGAGGGGTCAAAGAAAGTAGTATTAAGATTACGATCAGTAAGAAGCATAGTAATTCCTGCAGCTAATACTGGAAGGGAGAGGAGTAAAAGCACTGCGGTTACAAGTACAGATCAAATAAATAATGGGGTTTGATATTGTGTAAGGGTTGTTGGTTTCATGTTTAAAATAGTTGTAATGAAGTTGATGGCTCCTAAGATAGAGGAAACACCGGCAAGGTGTAAAGAAAAAATGGCTAAATCTACAGAGGGTCCGGCATGAGCTAGGTTGCTAGCTAGTGGAGGGTAAACTGTTCACCCTGTCCCAACCCCGGCTTCTACTATTGAAGATGCTAAAAGAAGAAAAAAGGAAGGTGGAAGAAGTCAGAAACTTATATTATTTATTCGTGGAAAAGCTATATCTGGGGCCCCAATTATTAGGGGTACTAGTCAATTTCCAAACCCCCCGATCAAGATAGGTATGACTATAAAAAAGATTATTACAAAGGCGTGAGCTGTAACAATTACGTTGTAAATTTGGTCATCTCCGAGGAGGGTACCGGGTTGGGCAAGTTCGGCTCGGATAAGGAGGCTTAGGGCTGTACCAATTATTCCGGCCCAAGCGCCAAAGATTAGATATAGGGTACCAATATCTTTATGATTAGTTGAAAAAAATCAGCGGGTAAGTATCACAGGTAGAATGGCCGAATAGGCAGCGGGTTGTAACCCCGAAGATGGAGGTTCAAGTCCTTCTTTTACCAGGCTTCGGAGTGTTAGCACGTGGGGTTGCAAACCCTAAAACACAGAATAATTTCTGTCGGGGCTTCTCCCGTTTTTAATCAACGGGAGAAGTAGAAGAAAGCTCGCTGGATGGAGTTTTTAGCTGTTAACTAAAATATTGCGGGATCAAGGCCCGCTCTTCTAGGAAGAGCTTTATCTTAAGTTAAAGAATTTGAGTTGCATTCAAGATATGTAGGTTAATGTCCTGCAAGCTCTACAGAAATTAGGAGGGTTTAACTCCTGCTTGAGGCTTTGAAGGCCTTTGGTCTAACATTATCCTAAATTTCTATATTAATAATAGTATAGTAGGGGTTATTGGAAGTATTAGAAGGGATAAGGTATTAAAGAGGGAGACAAAGGGGTTTATTTTTTTGGGTATATATCATTGGTTGCTAGAGATGGAAGTGTTAGGAAAAGTTAATATAATTATAATATAAGTGAGGCGTAAATAAAAAAATAGGGCTAAGAGGGAGGCTAGTAAGGCTAGGGGAACTAAAATAATTAAGTTTTGGTTTGTTAACTCTAAGGTAATAAGAAGTTTTGGAGCAAAGCCTAATAATGGTGGAAGGCCTGCTAATGATAGTAGAGTTAATATTAATATTGGGGTGAGTACTGGAGTTTTTATTGATGAAGAAGAAATTTCTATTATATTTGTAGAAGAAAAAACTATTAGTGAGAGAAATGTTGCTGTAGTTATAAATATATATATAATAAAAGTAAATTGTGTTAATTGTGTATTAAGTTTTAAGACTAAAACTATTCAGCCTAATTGAGCAATTGAGGAGAATGCTATAATTTTTCGTGTTTGGACTTGATTAATACCGCCTCATCCGCCAATAAAAATTGATACTAAGCCAATAGAAGTTGCGAGGTAAATACTAACTTGTTCTGATATTTGTAGAAGAATAAATATAGGGGCAATTTTTTGTCATGTAGATAAAATTAAGCCAGTAAATAAGGGAATACCTTGAATTACTTCTGGCATTCAGAAGTGTAGTGGGGCTAGCCCTAGTTTAGTGGCGAGGGCAATTGTTATAACAATTGATGAGGGTTTAGACATTATTGTTATTTGTCATTGTCCTGTGCCTCATGCGCTTATTAAAGCTGAGAATAGGACTAAGGAGGAGGCTGCTGCTTGTATTAGAAAATATTTTGTAGCGGCTTCAATAGCTCGTGGGTGAGATATTTTAGTTATTATTGGAATAATAGCTAATGTATTAATTTCTAGGCCGACTCAGGCAAGAAGTCAGTGATGGCTAAATAATGTAATTGTTGTGCCGATTGCTAAGCTAAATAAAAACATTGATTGGGCGATAGGGTTAATTAGTGAGGGAAGGATTTTAACCAACGTTGTTGGGGCATGAGCCCAAAAGCTTAAATTAGCTTACCTTACTAAAGAGAAGTATGGTGGAGATTGCAAAGGGTTTTGATCCCTTAGACATAGGTTCGACTCCTATCTTTTTAAAGGAAGTGAGGGGGTTTGAACCCCTATTAGCCTCCCTATCAAGGAGGTCCCTATCTTTCGGGCACGCTTCCAAAGTAAGGGTGGTGTATATAATGTTGAGATAGATGCAGAAATGTGAACCATTAAGGTGGCCAAGGTTAATGGTAAAAAATTTTTTCATACAAGGTGTATTAGCTGATCATATCGAAAGCGTGGGTAGGAAGCACGGACCCACAGAAATCAAATAGTTAGGGTTGAAGTTTTAAGTATTAGATAAGTTGTGAATTCAGATCAATAGGTGTATGCTGAGCCAAGGAAGATGATGGCAGACAGTGTATTGATCATTAGAATATTAGAGTACTCAGCTAAAAAGAAGAGGGCAAAAGGTCCGCCTGCATATTCTACATTAAAACCGGAGACAAGTTCTGATTCTCCTTCTGTTAAGTCAAAGGGTGCTCGATTTGTTTCTGCTAATGTTGAGGCATGCCATATATATGCTAGGGGCCAGGCGGGTAAAATTAATCATGTACATTGTTGTACAGTATTAAAAGTGTATAAGGTAAATCCGCCGGCTAAGAAAATTAGAGATAAGATAATAAGGGCAAGGGTGACTTCATATGAAATAGATTGGGCTACAGCTCGGAGTGAGCCAATTAGGGCGTATTTAGAATTAGATGCTCAGCCGGAAGCCAGAATTGTGTATACAGTGAGGCTAGAAATTGCTAAAATAAATAAAATGCTTAGGTTGAGGTTAGTTTGAGAATTTGGTATTGGTAGAGGTATTCATATTAGTATTGCAAGTAGAAGGGCTAGCGTAGGGGTAGTCATAAATAGAATTTGTGAAGATAGTGCTGGTCGAATAGGTTCTTTGGTAAATAGTTTGATTCCATCAACAATTGGTTGGAGTAGCCCTAGCGGGCCTACTATGTTTGGACCTTTTCGGTGCTGTATATAACCTAAGATTTTGCGCTCCAGGAGCGTAAGAAAAGCCACTGCAAGAAGGATAGCCAGGATATAAGTCACAGGGGCAGCATACACTAAAAGAGGCATAAAGAAACTAGTTAGTGAGGGGATTTGAACCCCGTAAAAAGGGCTTAGATCTTTTGCATTACCGTGTTCTGCCACGCTAACAATCATTTTTTATGATGGTATTTTTAGGTCTTTTATTAATTGAGTTTTTGGCATTAGTAAAGACAACGGCTTAAAAAATATTGGCCGTGTTAACCCGATCCTTTCGTACTAGGGTTAACATTTTATAGATAGAAACCGACCTGGATTACTCCGGTCTGAACTCAGATCACGTAGGGTTTTAATCGTTGAACAAACGAACCTTCAGTAGCGGCTGCACCACTGGGATACCCTGATCCAACATCGAGGTCGTAAGCCTACTTGTCGATATGGGCTCTTGAAGTAGATTGCGCTGTTATCCCCAGGGTAACTTGTTTCGTTGATCAATTATTGGGTCATTGTTCGTTAGTATACTAATTCTTAGAATAGTAATTCTTAGATAAAGATTTAGTTCTTTTCGTCGTGGAGGATAATTTTTACTCCGCGGTCACCCCAACCTAAAACCAATGTGCATTTCTCTGTGGGTTATGAGGAACTATGTTACTGAGTTGCTGTTGGGTTTAAAGCTCCATGGGGTCTTCTCGTCTTATATCTTTATCCCCGCTTTTTCACGGGGAGATCAGTTTCACTGATTGGAGGGAGGAGACAGTGCGACCCTCGTGATGCCGTTGATACTAGTCCCTATTTAAAGAACAAGTGATTATGCTACCTTCGCGCGGTTAGGTTACCGCGGCCGTTAAACTTTGTCACTGGGCAGGCTAGACCTCTTATGTGAAGCAAGAGGCGATGTTTTTGGTAAACAGGCGGGGTCAAAATTTGCCGAGTTCCTTCTCCTTCTTTTAATCTTTCCAGTAATGCTCTGGTGTTAGGTTAACGAGGAAATATGCAGGTTTTTCTTGCGTGGGTTTTTGCAGTTAATTCATTTTCGTTAATTACCAATGGAGTATCCATTTTGGTTTATATTTACATTTTGGAGAATATTTAATTCTTGTTACTTGTTCTAGCATAATGTTTTTCATATAATATGAAATCATTCAGTAATAGTTAAGGGTTCATAATAAATGATGAAATTAAATAAGGGGGGGATAGTTAAGCTTTAACGCTTTTTTAAAGGTGGCTGCCCTCAGGCCCACTTCTTTTAACGATTAATAATTTACCCTGTTTTATAGGTTGTATCCTATTTCAAATAAGCTGTGCCTTAGTTGAATAACTCTTAAATCTTTAGTGTTGCTTGAAGGCATAAAAAAATTTAAGGCAGAACTAAAATTCTTTTTCTGAATAACCAGCTATTTCTATGCTCGATAGGCTTATCACCTCTACTTAAAAATCACCCCACTCTATTGCTACAGAGACGGGTTAGCTCATGAAGCTGTTTTGAAGTAGCTCGCTTAGTTTCGGGGTGGCAAACTAAAATTTCGTTTTGCTTGGTTGGACTAGCTAGACCATGATGCAAAAGGTACAAGTTTAAATCTCTGCTATTAGGGGCTTTAATTTTATTTCATTTCTATTTCATTTTTCCCTTGCGGTACTGTTTCTGAAGCGCTTATATGTTTTTCGATCACCTCTACTAAGAAGCTAAAATGCTTTATTCTTGGGCATGTTTTAAGATAAATATCTATATAGTAAGGTTAGGCTAGATTTTAGGCTCAAAATAATTTGGGTCGCACAAATATTTTCTTGGTGTAAGCAAGAGGCTTTAATTAAGCTATATTTTGTTTCCAAGTGCACTTTCCAGTACACTTACCATGTTACGACTTGCCTCTTCTAAGACGCAGATATTAGGTTAATAAACTAGGTAAAGGGCTATCGAAGAGGGTGACGGGCGGTTTGTACACATCCCAGGGCCGAGTTTAGTGGGGCTCTCTATTCCCTACTTACTACTAAATCCGCCTTCATGACTATGTTTCATATAGTATTTCGTTTGTTCTAAATTAGAAATTGTAGCCCATTATCTTCCATTTTATAGGTTGCACCTTGACCTGACGTAGTGGCGAGTTATGGCCCTTGAACTTACTATTTATGCGTTCACATGGTAAGTTTACGACGGAGGTATACAGACTGAAAAGCAAAAAATGGTTAGGTATATCGTGGATTATCGATTATAGAACAGGCTCCTCTAGTTGGGTGGGATACCGTCAAGTCCTTTGGGTTTTAAGCTAAAGCTCGTAGTTTCCGGGCGTGTTTAGTGTAAGTTAATTTTTTACGACTTGGCATAGTGAGGTATCTAATCTCAGTTTGTTTCCAAGTTGTCGTGTATTCAAGGTTATATTATTAAAGTAACTTTCGTTTATGGGTTTCTAAGTGGCAAGCTTTTTACAACTAAGCTTAAATTTAACTTTAACTTTCTTTACCTTTAATCACGCTTAACGCCGACTTCTATCAATTTGAGCCCGACGGTGTAGCCGCGGCGGCTGGCACCGAGTTGGCCGGCCCTATTTTCTTTAACTGGTTCAAGCTGGCGCTTATGGACAATCTTTATCACTGCTGAATACCCTTGGGGGTGTGGTGAAACTAGGTATTATGGGCAAGAATTCTGTGCCTGATACCGGCTCCTTGTCCTTGAAAGGTTAAAAGGGTGTTCTCACTGGGGTGCTGAGACTTGCATGTGTAAATTAAGAAACAATTGATAGTAAAGCTAGGACCAAACTTTTTACTTTTAGAACTTTTGAAGGTTCATCTTAGCGTTTTCAGCGCTATGCTTTAAGATTAAGCTATAAGAGT